TTCATCTCTGATGATACTTTTTTAGTTAGGGATAGTAATGGAGACAGTTATTCTATCTATTTTGATATAGAAAATAAAATTTTTGAGATTGACAGCGATCATTCTTTTCTGAGTGAACTAGAAAGTTCTTTTTCTAGTTATCGCAATTCTAGTTATATGAATAATGAATCTACGAATGAAGATTCCTTATACAATCGTTCCATTTACGATACTCAATCTAGTTGGAATAATCACATTACTAGTTGCATTGACAGTTATCTTCAGTCTCAAATCTGTATTGATACGTCCATTGTAAGTGATAGTAGTGACGGTTACATTTCTAGGTGCGTTTTTGATAAACGTAAAACTAGTAGTGAAGGTGGGGGGTCCAGTATACGAACCCGCGCGAAGAGTAGTGATTTAACTCTAAGAGAAAGGCCTAGTGATCTCGATGCAACTCAAAAATACAGGCATTTGTGGGTTCAATGCGAAAATTGTTATGGATTAAATTATAAGAAATTTTTGAAATCAAAAATGAATATTTGTGAACAGTGTGGATACCATTTGAAAATGGGTAGTTCAGAAAGAATCGAAATTTCGATCGACCCCGGTACTTGGGACCCTATGGATGAAGACATGGTCTCTCTGGATCCCATTGGATTTCATTCGGAGGAGGAGCCTTATAAAGATCGTATTGATTCTTATCAAAGAAAGACAGGATTAACTGAGGCTGTTCAAACAGGCGTAGGTCAACTAAATGGTATTCCCGTAGCAATTGGGGTTATGGATTTTCAGTTTATGGGGGGTAGTATGGGATCCGTAGTCGGGGAGAAAATCACCCGTTTGATTGAGTACGCTACTAATCAATTTCTACCTCTTATTATAGTGTGCGCTTCGGGGGGAGCGCGCATGCAAGAAGGGAGTTTGAGCCTGATGCAAATGGCTAAAATATCGTCTGCTTTATATGATTATCAATCAAATAAAAAGTTATTGTATGTATCAATCCTTACATCTCCTACTACTGGTGGGGTAACAGCTAGTTTTGGTATGTTGGGAGATATTATTATTGCCGAACCAAATTCCTACATTGCATTTGCGGGTAAAAGAGTAATTGAACAAACATTGAATAAAACAGTACCCGAAGGTTCACAAGCGGCTGAATATTTATTCCAGAAGGGCTTATTCGACCTAATCGTACCGCGTAATCTTTTAAAAAGCGTTCTGAGTGAGTTATTTAAGCTCCACGCCTTCTTTCCTTTGAATTCCAATTCAATCAAGTAGAGCGCACTAAGTTCAATTATTTTATTTGTAGCAAACAAAAAAAGTAGTTAGCTTATCCGAATCTTAGCTTATCGGAATCAAAGTAACTAAAAAGGGAGTTTTCTTTGGCGACCTAAGATCTAATTGTAGAAAGAATCAAAATCAAAAGTTGCGTATAACTCTTTTTTTTTTACCTAGATTCCCGATTACTAATTAAGAAGTCTCTATCAACAAGATAAAAACGTGAGTTCTTCCTTTCGTGAAATTAGGAAAATAAAACGAATTTCATCTTACGTATATAATCAAATTCAAATTATAGAAAAAATAGATATATAGTTTTATATCTTTCTCCATCTCCCGAAAATCCCGTTTTCACTAAAAATCCCGGTTGTGTCGCATTCTAATGAATCTTTCAATAATTTGTAAGAAACTCTTTATTAAATATTAAAATGAAATTCAAAGACAAGAACAAAACACAAAGAAACGAAGAAAAAGAAAATGGATTATCATATGTATCTTTCATATAGATAGATGAATAAGTCCATTTATTTAGTTCTACATTCCTTGGACTTATTCTATATACTCACTTAGATACTTAATATCTCTAATCTACGAATTCATAATAATTACAATTATTAATTATAATTAGTATAAATATAAAATATGATATTAAAAAAAAATAAGAACAGGTACAAATAATAAATCGAGGTACCCCATTTTATGACAACTTTCAATTTTCCCTCTATTTTTGTGCCTTTAGTAGGCCTAGTATTTCCGGCAATTGCAATGGGTTCTTTATTTCTTTATGTTCAAAAAAACAAGATTGTTTAGATCCGAGGGGACCCAGTCTCATTCTTTTTTTTTTTTTTTAACTTAGACTTGTAGCATAACACAGATATTGATTTCGGAAAAGAAAATATAGTAGAACATGTGATTTCCGCCGAACATAAAGGAAAAAGCTCTTATGTCTGCAGAAAATGATCTATAGATAACTGAATTCTAGCCAGTTTCAAATAGATCAGGATCGCTGGATGCCTAAAATGTAAAGTTGGTGGATCTATATATATATCAATATGTATATTGGGATCATATGAGGGGTATGTTATTATTTTAGATCTAAACAATTTGATGAATTACTCCTAAAAGTTCCCATTAAACTAGTGCTAGTTCACATCAAACTAGTGCTAGTTGATGAAAGTTCATTCGGAAACAAAAAAAGTAAAGTCAAAATCATTTGGGGTATTCTCTCAATTTCAATAAAATGCAATCGGATCAAGTATGAGTTGGCGATCAGAAGATACATGGATAGAACTTATAACGGGGTCTCGAAAACTAAGTAATTTTTGTTGGGCCCTTATCGTTTTTTTAGGTTCATTAGGATTCTTGTTGGTTGGAACTTCCAGTTTTCTTGGTAGAAATTTGATATCTTTTGTTCCGTCTCAGCAAATCCTTTTTTTTCCACAGGGAATCGTGATGTCTTTCTACGGAATCGCGGGTCTCTTTATTAGTTCCTATTTGTGGTGCACAATTTCCTGGAATGTAGGTAGTGGTTATGATCGATTCGATAGAAAGGAAGGAATAGTGTGTATTTTTCGTTGGGGATTTCCTGGAAAAAATCGTCGCATATTCCTCCGATTCCTTATAAAAGATATTCAATCCGTTCGAATAGAAGTTAAAGAGGGTATTTATGCCCGTCGTGTCCTTTATATGGATATCAGAGGCCGGGGGGCTATTCCGTTGACCCGTACTGATGAGAATTTAACTCCACGAGAAATTGAACAAAAAGCCGCGGAATTGGCCTATTTCTTGCGCGTACCAATTGAAGTATTTTGATTTTGAGAAAAGGAACTGGGCGGAAGAACGAATGCTTTCTCGGCAGGAGGGAAAAAACGCAAGAATCCTTTTAGTTTTTCTATAACTAAATGATACTTTAGATGCAGATAAACCATATCTTGTAAATTATTTTCTTTGTCAATCGACCTTTTTACTTGTTTTGCCGCTTATTTTTTTGACCATCACAATATCTTTTTCTCAATTATTCTATTCTTGACTATGGGGAATCGTTGGAATTTTTTTTTTCGAAATACTAGATATTTTGATAGAATAAGGGGTTCTTTCGTCTCAAAATCTCAATAATATTCATTTCTTCAAAGTACTTCTTTCGGCCATTCATCGAAAGGAGACATTTGTTTGGAATTTGATGAATTGAGGTATCTAGCAACACTATTTTGTATTATTTCTTCAGTCGAACTTGAAGTGGAGTCTTAGTCTATTTCTGTATTCTTTCTAGATTCAAAACAAAATCACAAATAAAATAGATTCATAGGTTTGATGCCCTGTCTAGAACTCATGTTTGAAAGAAATATTCGATTACATAAAGTCCGACAAATGGAGTGGGTTAATTAAAAATTAACAGGCGAAAAATGGCAAAAAAGAAAGCATTCACTCCTCTTTTGTATCTTGCATCTATAGTATTTTTGCCCTGGTGGATTTCTCTCTCATTTACTAAAAATATGGAATCTTGGGTTATTAATTGGGCGAATATCGGCCAATCCGAAATTTTTTTGAATGATATTCAAGAAAAAAGTATTCTAGAAAAGTTCATAGAATTAGAAGAAATCCTCTTCTTGGAAGAAATGATCAAGGAATACTCGGAGACATATCTACAAAAGCTTCTTATAGGAATCCACAAAGAAACGATCCAATTAATCAAGATACACAACGAGGATCGTATCCATACAATTTTACACTTCTCGACAAATATAATATGTTTTGTTATTTTAAGTGGTTTTTCTATTTTAGGTAATGAAGAACTTGTTATTCTTAATTCTTGGACTCAGGAATTCCTATATAACTTAAGTGATACAGTAAAAGCTTTTTCAATTCTTTTATTAACCGATTTATGTATCGGATTTCATTCACCCCACGGCTGGGAACTAATGATTGGTTCTGTATACAAAGATTTTGGATTTGGTCATAATGATCAAATTATATCTAGTCTTGTTTCCACTTTTCCGGTTATTCTCGATACTATTTTTAAATATTGGATTTTTCGTTATTTAAATCGTGTATCTCCGTCACTTGTAGTTATTTATCATTCAATGAATGATTGATAAATGATCCACCAATATTAATCCAATTAGAACGTTTCTTACTTTGTAGTTCTACATAAGTATTAAAAACATTCTATCCGGGGGGTTTTCATACTATTTTTATAGTATAGTATTCCAGTAAAATGATTCCAATAAATAGCAGAATCGTGGATAGGAAACTATACTAGCGACCTACCCAATTTATTGTAGAAATTTTCAGACCAATGATTAGACTATGCAAACTAGAAATACTTTTTCTTGGATAAAGGAACATATTACTCGATCTATTTCCGTATCGCTCATCATATATATCATAACTCAGACATCCGTTTCAAGTGCATATCCCGTTTTTGCGCAGCAGGGTTATGAAAATCCACGAGAAGCGACCGGGCGTATTGTATGTGCCAATTGTCATTTAGCTAATAAGCCCGTGGATATTGAGGTTCCACAAGCAGTACTTCCCGATACTATATTTGAAGCAGTTGTTCGAATTCCTTATGATAAGCAAGTGAAACAAGTCCTTGCTAATGGTAAGAAAGGGGGTTTGAATGTGGGGGCTGTTCTTATTTTACCGGAGGGGTTTGAATTAGCTCCTTCCGATCGTATTTCTCCCGAGATGAAAGAAAAGATAGGAAATTTGTCTTTTCTGAGCTACCGCCCTAATAAAAA